TGTCTCTAGCATGACCACTTGATGAAATGTGGAGGGAAGTAGGGTAAATGGCCGATACTACTAGAAGGATTCCTCTTTGGCTGATAGGTACTGTAACTGGTATTCCTGTGATTGGTTCAGTGGGTATTTTCTTTTACGGTTCATATTCTGGATTGGGCTCATCCCTATAGTAATCGGATGAACCGGATTGTAGACATGAAAAAGTAAGAACTCACCAAGACCTTACCCCTAGAATCAGACAAAGAGGGGTAAGGTCTTGGTGAGTTCTTACTTTTCGATCGAGACTTTGATCCATTCCATAACATGGAAGTTGGAAATTCATCCAGTCAATATAATCTATTATATTCGTAGAAATTAAAAAATGGATCCTTTGCTCCAATGTTTCAAACCACTGCATTCTTTACTTTCTGGTGACATTTTTTGAAGAATTGAATCCATTGATTGATTCATAGTATCCGTTGTTCTCCATAGTATGAACGGCCTCTTCCGAATAAAAAAAAAAAGGAAATTTTCACTGTGATGAGATATTAAAGATAATAAATAAGGATTTTTATATGCAATGCACAAAAACTTTTTTTTTTATAAATTTGTTAAAGAAAAGAAGTCCTATTTGCTCAATGAGTTATCCCCTCCCTTTTTGTTTGTCCACTACTTCTTATGAATATGAATCTAAACAAACAAGTTTGATTTGTTCCAATAGACCTGGAAAATAAAATAAGAATCTTTGACGAACTAGATCAAGAATCATTATTATTTCCACACAATAAAACGGTGGAAATAATAATGATTCTTGTGTGGAAGATTAGGAAGACGAGTAATCCCTCCTAGAATAATTTGTTCCTTCCATTTATATCTTGTCGTGTATTTTCCTCCTACTTATGCCTATTTAAGTATATTTAAGTATTAGAATTCGATTCTATTAGGTACAATAGAATACAAAACGAGTGATGCATTACACAGCATTTACAATCTGACAATAAAGGGCCTGGTATAGTTACACCACTCCAACTTTGATCGAAAAAAAAAAGGGTCAAGTGGCCCTTTTCACAATATAATATACATACTATTACTAGGAACTAGTAATACGATACAAGCAATTCACGGCATCTCGCAGAAAAACAGTATAAACAAAGGAAGCAAAAAAGGGCTTTCCATGATTTTTTTTGGATCATACATAATCATAATTGCGTTGATCAACCAAAACTCGGCTCTTTTTACGAACTTGATGAATCCGTGCATCTAGAAATTCATTTCGGACAATTGAACTTTCTCAAACTGTTTCTTTTTAAGAACCAAAAAGATTTGTGCCAGAGTAACAGATGCCAAGAAGAACAACAAACCTTGGACACGTAATGGATCTTGAAGTACTATTTCTGCATCTCCCTGACCAAATCCACCCACATTCGGATTACTTGTTAATGGTTGATCAAGCTTGATGGATTCACCTTCTGAAACAAGAAGTTCTGGCCCTGGAGGTATAATATCAACCACTTGGTGTCCATCCGATGCATCAGCTATGGTTATTTCATACCCCCCTTTTTCTTTACGTACTATCCTACTTACTATACCTGTTGCTGTAGCATTATAAACTGTATTATTACTCTTGCTCCCATCGGGATAAATCTGACCCCTTCCCCTGTTCCCACCTACGTATATGGGATATTTTAAGAAGTGAACGTCTTTCCTAGTAGCGGGGTCCGGGGAAAGAATGGGAAAGACAATTTCACTATATTTCTGACCAGGAACAGGACCTATCACAAGAATATTTCTTTTATTGGGGCGATAGCTCTGTAAAGACAAATTGCCCATCTTTTCTTTGATCTCGGGAGAAATACGATCGGGGGGAGCTAATTCGAATCCCTCGGGTAAAATAAGAACAGCCCCCACATTCAAAGCCCCCTTTTTACCATTAGCAAGAACTTGTTTCAGTTGCATATCATACGGGATTCGAACAACTGCTTCAAATACAGTATCAGGAAGCACAGCTTGTGGAACCTCAATATCCACGGGCTTATTAGCTAAATGGCAATTGGCACATACAATACGCCCAGTTGCTTCTCGTGGATTTTCATAACCCTGCTGCGCAAAAATAGGATATGCATTTGAAATAGATGTCCGAGTGATTACATATATCATGATCAATACGGAAATGGATCGAGTCATCGGTTCCTTTACCCAAGAAAAGGTATTTCTATTTTGCATGGTCCAATCATTGATCCCGGAAATTTCTACAATAAATTAGGTAGGTAGCTAGTATAGTTCCCTATCCACGATTCTGCCATTGGACTGGAATAATTGTACTGGAATATAGAGGAATCGAATCCCCTGCACGGATGTCAGATTTAAAATGGTTTGTTTATGTACGAAGTAACATTATGATTTGATTGATATCCGCGGATCAAATGAGTTCTTCATTCATTCATTGAATGATAAATCACTACAAGTGAAGGAGATACGCGGTTTAAATAATGGAAGATCCAATATTTTAAAATTGTATCTAGAATGACTGGAAAAGTGGAAACAAGACCTGATATAATTTGATCGTTAAGAGCAAATCCAAAATCTTTGTAGACCAAACCAATCATGAGTTCCCAACCGTGGGGCGAATGGAATCCGATACATAAATCAGTTAATAAAAGAATAGAAAAAGCTTTTATTGTGTCGCTTAAGTTATACAGGAATTCCTGAACCCAAGAATTAAGAATGCCAAGTTCTTCATTACCCAGAATAGAATAACCACTTAAAATAGCGAAACAGATTATATTTGCCGAGAAATTCAAAATTATATGGATATGATCTTCATTGTGTATTTTGACCAATTGTATCGTTTCTTTGTGGATTCCTATACGACGCTTTTGTATCTGTGTCTCCGGGTACTCCTTTATCATTTCGTCCAACAGAAAGAGTTCTTCTAATTCTATAAATCTTTCTAGAACGTTCTTCTCTTGAATATCATTCAAAAAAGTTTCGGATTGCCTGGTATTCCACCAATTAGTAACCCAAAGTTCCAGACTTTTATTAAATGAGAAAGAGATCCACCACGGAAAAAAGACTATAGATGCAAGATATGGGATAGGAGTCAATGCTTTTTTTTTTTTCACTTTTAATCTGTTCTGTGAATTGTTAATGAACCTACTCCATTCATCGACTCCGTCTGATCTGATATTTCTATGAAGCATGAGTTCGACAACAAGGTATGGAACCTATGGATCTGATCTAGTCCCTCTTTTTTTTTTTAATTGTTTAGCCCTTGGATCTAGAAGAGATATAGAAATAGAAGTTCGAATTAAAGGTCAGTTTCGAATCGAATCAAGAAATTCTAAAATTTTGTTCCCTGATATCTCAGCTCAGATATCTCCATTGGTCAAATTGAACCAATTGCATCTTCATTTGTTTCTTTCAATGAATGCCCGAAAGGCCCACTTCAAAGTAATGAATATTATTCGGATTTCGAGACAAAAGAATTCCCTTGGATCAATCCATTATTTCGAAATGTTTCACTAGCTAACCATAACCATAGCCCAGGAATAATTGAGGGGATATTTCCGAAGAATATTGATGATGAAATCCGAAATGGCTCGGAAAATGAGAGAGAAATTGGATGCTTATGAGAGATCCAATTGTTTGGTTATAAAGGAGCAAAAGGAGGGATAAAAAAAAATAAAGATCGATTGAAAAAGGAGAGATAATTTATGAGAGATGATCCATCCGTATCTAACGTATCAATTCAACAAAATATTGGGCCTAAAAAGATGAATTCTGTACTGTATTCTTACTGTATTCTGAAATGTTCTGATATGTATGATGAATACATACTTTACTTATTAGACTTGTTACTAGTATAAAAGAATTGAGTTGAGTTCCATATGCATAAAAAAAGGTTTTGTTGGACAAAACTTGCTTCTTCTTCTTAATTATGGTTGTTCCATATATGCCCGCCTGCCTTATTCTATGGGTCACAATGGTAAAGGGAATGGGGAAAATAGAATCGAACATATTCTATTTTGCTCGAATGAACGCTCTGAAAAAACTGCAGTTATTTTTAATTTTTAAAGGGGATTCCTGAGTTCCCTCCCTCATGCTGAGAAAGCATTCATTATTCAGTTCATTTCAAAATACTTCAATTGGTACGCGCAAGAAATAGGCCGATTCGGCAGCTTTTTGTTCAATTTCTCGTGGAGTCAAATTCTCATCAGTACGAGTCAAAGGAATGGCTCCCTGGCCTCTGATTTCCATATAAAGGACACGACGAGGATAAAGACCCCCTTTAACTTCCATTCTGATCGACTGGATATCTCTCATAAGGAATCGGAGGAAGATGCGACGATTTATTCCAGGAAATCCCCAACGAAAAATACACACCATTTCTTCCTTTCTATCGAATCGATCATAACCACTACCTACATTCCACAAAATTGTGGACCACAAATAAGAACTGATGAACAGACCGGCAATTCCATAGAAAGACATCACGATCCCTTGAGGGAAAAAAATTATTTGCTGAGACGGGAATAAGGATATGAGATTCCGACCAAGATAACTGGAAGTTCCAACCAATAAGAATCCTAGTGAGCCTAAAAAAAGGATACAGGCCCAACAGAAATTACTTGTTTTTCGAGACCCCGCTATAAGTTCTATCCATATACGTTCTGATCGCCAGTTCATACTCGATCTAGTTGCATTCTATTAGAATTGAGAGAATAAGCCAAATGAATTTGACTTTACTATTTTTTTTTTGCTCCCGAAGTAACTCTCATCAACTAGCACTATTATGATGTAAACCATTAGGAGTAATTCATAGAATTGGTTAGATATAAAATAATAACATCCCCTTCATATTCATATGGTCCCACTATGTATATATCTACATAACATGTAGATACATTGACTTTCTATTTCAGATCCGCTGATTTATTTATTTATTTTTTTAACAGCTATACCCGCATATACATGCATTATTCCACTAAATAGATATCCGTATTATGATCCAAGTCCAAGTGTTAAAATAAATTGATGAGATTTGGTCCTGGTCCCATCGGGCCTAAACAATCTTGTTTTTTTGAACATGAAGAGATAAAGACGCCATTGCAATTGCCGGAAATACTAGGCCCACTAAAGGCACAAAAATAGAGGGTAAGTTGAGATCTGTCATAGAATAGGTGCCTCGGTTTAATATTTGTACCTGTTATAAAGATAAAGATATATTATGATTAAGTATATTCTAAGTATTATAAGTATATAATAAGTGCAAGGAATGCAGAACTAAATAAGTGTGCCTGTTCACCTTTCCACACGAAATATATGTATGATAATCCGCTTTATTATTCTCGTTCTCCTGTTCTTAATCCAAAGAGTTTCTTACGAGTTCCCGAAGGATTCGTTAGAATCCGCTCCAAGGGGGATTTATAGTACAAAATGTGGGTTCTCGGGAAATATAGAAAGATGCAACACTTCAATTATAGATTTGAATTATTCTATATTCTATCTATTAATACGTAAGAAGGGAAGATGAAATTCTTTTTATTTTCATTTTTAGAATTCTATTCCACGAAAGTCAGAATTCACTCTTTTCTCCTGTTGATGGAGGGTTCCTGATTACTAATCAGGAATAGAAATAGGAGAAAAATAGATTAGATCTGGAGAAAAAATGAAAAGTAATTCTCGGAAACTTCTGATTTTTACTATAGAACCAAACTTATGTCACCAAAGAAAACTCTATTCTTCTTATTGTGACTTTGATTCCGATGAACTAAAGTTCGTTACAAATAGTTGAGCCTAGTGCTTTGAATTTTGATTCAAGGGAAAGAAACCGTGTAGATGAAATAACTCACCCAGAACACCTTTTAAAGGATTACGTGGTACAATTAGATCGAATAAGCCCTTCTGGAATAAATACTCAGCCACTTGTGACCCGTCGGGTACTGTCTTATTCAATGTTTGTTCAATTACTCTTTTACCCGCAAATGCAATGTAGGCGTTGGGTTCGGCAATAATGATATCTCCCAACATACCAAAACTGGCTGTTACTCCACCGGTTGTAGGGGATGTAAGGACTGATACATAGAATAACTTTTTATTTGATTGATAATCATATAAAGCAGAAGAAATTTTAGCCATTTGCATCAAGCTCAAACTTCCTTCTTGCATGCGTGCTCCTCCAGAAGCACACACCATAATAACAGGTAGAGATCCATTAGTAGCATACTCGATTAACCGGGTTATTTTCTCGCCTACTACGGATCCCATACTGCCCCCCATGAACTGAAAATCCATAACCCCAATTGCTATAGGAATACCGTTTAGTTGACCTATGCCTGTTTGAACAGCCTCAGTTAAACCTGTCTTTCTTTGATAAGAATCGATACGATCTTTATAAGGTTCCTCTTCCGAGTGAAATTCAATGGGGTCAATAGAAACCATGTCCTCATCCATGGGCTCCCAAGTGCCTGGATCAATCGAAAGTTCGATTCTATCTGAACTGCTCATTTTCAAATGATATCCACATTGTTCACAAATATTCATTTTTGACTGAAAGAATTTCTTATAATTTAATCCATAACAACTCTCACATTGAATCCATAAATGTTTGTATTTTTTATTTATATCGAAATCATTAGATCTTCCTTTTATATTCAAATCACTGCCATTACCGCGAGTTTTTATACTAGAACTCCCACTGTCGCTACCACTTAAACTTTCACTACAAATGTAACTGTAACTATAAATGTAAGTGTCACTGTAATTGTCGCTACCACTTGAAATGTAACTATCAATACTGATTTCAGAGCGAAGATAACTATGAATGCTACTATTAATGTGAATATTCCAACTATATTTAGTATCATACGTGTAACAATCATAGTCGCGATTGTCACTCTTAGACCCACTATTCAGATAATTAGAAAAAGAACTTTCTAGTTCACTCAGAAAAGAACTCTCATTGTCAATCTCAAAAACCTGATTTTCAATATCAAAATATACGGAATAGCTATCACCATTACTATCCCTAACTAAAAAAGTGTCATCATAGATGAAACTCCCAATGTCCCTGACACCGAATAACTGATCAACATTACTGCAACTATAACTACCACTATCACCCCAACTATGAATGTTTTTATCCGTATCATTTAGAATGGGGCCTTCACTTATACCGGTATTTCCAATAGGACGACCAAGACTGTCCATTGATTTACTTAGCACACGCCAGTGTTCTAACTCCTCGTTAGACAACATCGAATTGAACCACCATTTTTCCATAGAGCCTTCCTGCCCCCCATTTGAATGAAAATACAATAGATGAATAGTCATTCGATGAATAATCAGTTTACTTTTACTATTTTATTTCCTGTCAGACATATACATATAGATTCAAGTACTAGGATCATTAACTAATAACGAGTCAGTATAAGTATTTAAGTATTTAAGAAATGCTTTTTTTTTGTGGGAATTCGGGGTATCAATTTACTATATTATATATGATGGAACGACCCTTTTCTT